GCATACAAGTACTATAATGTGCTTCCCCATGTGTATCTGGTAACCATGTATGTAGTGGTATAATTGGTAATTTGACAGCAAAAGCAATAAAAAATCCAATATATAATATTATTTCCAAAGCCAAGGGATAGGCTTGGTTCGATAATATGTTAAAATTTAATGTTGGCTCAGTAGAACCATATAAACCAATACCTAAAACTCCCAGTAAAAGAAAGACAGAACCCCCTGCGGTGTACAAAATAAATTTTGTAGCTGAGTAGAGACGTTTTTTTCCTCCCCACATGGATACAAGTAAATAAACGGGAATTAATTCTAACTCCCACATGAGGAAAAAAAGTAAAAGGTCACGAGAAGAAAACAATCCAATTTGCCCACTATACATTGCTAACATCAGGAAATTAAATAATCGAGAATCTCGAGTAACCGGCCAAGCCGCTAAAGTAGCTAAAGTAGTAATGAATCCCGTAAGTAAAATGGGTCCTATAGAGAGTCCATCTATTCCTAATCTCCAATGGAAATCAAAAAAACGGATCCAATTATAATCTTCCCCTAGTTGGATTAATGAATCATCCGATTGGAAATGATAACAGAATGCATAAGTCATTAGAAGAAGTTCTAACATACATATACATATAGTATACCAACGGATTACTTTATTGCCCTTATGTGGAAGAAGGAAAATTAAAGAACCCGCAAATATTGGTAAAACTACAATTATTGTTAAGAAAGGAAAATGATTCGTAGTAAAGACAAGATACACTTGGGCCATAAAAATCCGTGCTCAAACTGTTTGGATTGGATTTTGAGCACGAATTTTGTCGGTAAAAAAAAGAAAATGGATTTTAAGTAAAGTTTTATGAAACGTATCAATAAGCTAGACCCATACTGCGGGTTGTTTCATGCCATAAATAAACTCGAACACTCAAGAAATCCGTTGGACAAGCGGATTCACATCTCTTACAACCAACACAGTCCTCAGTCCTTGGAGCAGAAGCTATTTGTTTAGCTTTACATCCGTCCCAGGGTATCATTTCTAATACATCGGTGGGGCACGCTCGGACACATTGAGTACATCCTATACATGTATCATAAATCTTTACTGAGTGTGACATTGGATCTATACATTTTTAACGTCATGAATTTTCGGTCTAGTAAAATAAAAATAAATCCTGTATTTAGATACCAGACGAATCAATGAGTGATCAGAATCAATGTACTTGGATTGTTTATGAGCGATGGCAAAAGTGCTTTGATTTCTTATGTTTTGGCAAACACGATCATACTTTACCCGTATCAAACCTGCTGATTGAAAGTAATTTTTTATTTTTAATATTTGAATTTCCTTTACTATGATTAATATTATTTATTCAACAAATTGGATTGGTTAATACGAGTTGATTTTCTGTTACGATAAATTGATGAAACAATAGCTAATCCAATAGCTGCTTCGGCGGCTGCAATAGCTATAATAAAAATTGAGAAAATGTCTCCTCTTAATTGACGATTATCAAACATATCAGAAAACGTTACAAAATTTATATTAACTGAATTTAGTATAAGTTCAAGACACATAAGGGCTCTAACCATATTTCGACTTGTGATCAATCCATAAATACCAATAGAAAATAAATAGGCACTCAAAACAAGTACATGTTCGAGCATCATTAACCAACTCCTTATCAATCTTGATTCATTTCAATCTGAACAATAATTAAATCTAGTCAATTCTAACACATATGGAAGAAAATAAGGAAATGTATTGGAAATAGATAAATATAAAACGAAATCAATTCAATTGTAGTTTTAGACAGGCACTCAAATTATCAAATTAAAGGATTATAACATTATTTTTCCCTCGATTATATTTGAATTAAGATTTATTATTGACGAGCTATAGCAATTGCACCTATTAAAGCGACTAAAAGAATTATTGAAATTAGTTCAAACGGAAGAAAAAAATCTGTTGCTAAATGAATTCCAATTTCTTGACTATTACTTATCAAATCTTGCTCTAAAATATGGTTTGATTTTGTAGTCCAAATGATCCCATACCAGGACGTATCTGAAATAATAGTAATTAGTGAAATAAAAAGACTTGTACAAACCATTGAAGTAACTCCATCCCCAACGGTCCAAAGCTGAAAATCTTCGTAATCGTAATATTCTGAACCATTCATGAACATCACAGCAAAAATAATTAAAACATTTATAGCTCCTACATAAATAAGGAGCTGCGCAGCAGCTACAAAATATGAGTTCGATAGAATATAGAATAAGGCTATACAAAAAAGAACCAATCCCAATGAAAAGGCCGAATAAATTGCATTTGGAAATAATACTACTCCCAGACTTCCTAATATAAGACCTGACCCTAGAAAAACTAAAAGAAAATCATGTATTGGTCCAGCTAAATCCATTTTTTTTCTATAAAAAGTAAATCGAAATATTTCATGACTTTGTTGACCCGCCCAGGAAAAGGGGAGTTATCCTATTTTTCTTTTTAGGATACTACTTATTAATTGAATCAAAAAATTTGAATTGAACTAGGGGTGATTGATGTGGATTGCTATAGATCCAGTTATTGCTCTACTCTTATTCTCGAAAACAGAGTTTGAAACTAAACTATAAATTTTCATAAAATAATACTAATTCAAAAAGAAATCAATTTTCAATCCAAAATTAACCATGATTCTAGCCAACCAACCGCTCGTTTCTATTGAACAAGCAAACAGATTCCTTTAGATTCAAAAGTGGTTTTGAGTTGCGGTTTGGAAATGCAAGGGTTTTATACATTTTTTATTTGAGGTGAATTCGACGAAATTGTTCGAATTGTGTAATCGTCCATTATGGACACCGGTAACCGGCCTAAAGAAATTTGATTATAATTCAATTCGTGACGATCGTAAGTAGAAAGTTCATATTCTTCAGTCATTGATAAACAATTTGTTGGACAATACTCAACGCAATTACCACAAAATATACAGATTCCAAAATCAATACTGTAATTAAGTAATCGTTTCTTTCGAATATCAGTTTCAAATTTCCAATCAACAACGGGTAGATCTATAGGACATACACGAACACATACTTCACAAGCAATGCATTTATCAAATTCAAAGTGTATTCGGCCTCGGAAACGTTCCGATGTTATTAATTTTTCGTAGGGGTATTGAATAGTTACAGGTAAACGATTTGCATGGGACAAGGTAATCATGAAACCTTGACCAATGTACCTGGCAGCTCGTATTGTTTGTTGACCAGAGTTAAAGAACTCAGTTAGCATAGGTAACATAACGGAATATCTATAAATAATTTGATACTTGTTTCTTTCTCTTGTTTGAGACAAGTTGTGAAGATAGAATATTCTGTTTATTTATAGTGAAAGAAGTTGGGACGAAGTCGTTAATAATAGATTACCTAGAGAAATAGGTAAAAGAAATTTCCAGCCAAGATTTAATAGTTGGTCCATTCTCAATCTAGGTAAAGTCCATCTTGTTGCAATAGAAATGAACAAGAACAAATAAGTTTTCGATAATGTAATAAAGATACCTATTATTGTTCCAAAAACTTGACTTTTTTTAGTTATGTCAAAAAGTTCAGGAACGAATAGGTATGGAATAGAAAGATTCCACCCCCCTAAGTAAAGAACTGTTACAAATAATGAAGAAACTAGTAGATTTAGATACGAAGCAACGTAAAATAAACCAAATTTTATACCTGAATATTCGGTTTGATAACCTGCTACTAATTCCTCTTCTGCTTCTGGTAAATCAAAAGGTAATCTTTCACACTCGGCTAGAGAAGAAATTAGAAAAACGATAAACCCTATGGGTTGACGCCACAAATTCCAGCCCCAAAAACCATATTTTGACTGCGCTTCAACTATATCAACTGTACTTAAACTATTAGATAATCATAGTCGATGATAACATCACTGTTTCCGTCGCTATTACAGAACCGTACATGAGATTTTCACCTCATACGGCTCCTCATAGGTCACAAATAATTCTAAAGGCCTTTCAACATTCTTTATCTTGGTGTGTTTGTAGGATCGATAGAGACTCAAACTTTTATCCTAAGGCCTAGAATTAGACCAATGAAATTCTGTCTGCTAGATTTATAATAAAAAAGATAAAAAGTGCTTCTGAATTGATCTCATCTTTTAAAAGTTTGTATTTTTTTGTTAATTCGTTACCCTTGAATAAAAAAAACTTTTTCGAGGAATATCACATAGATATTTCAACCCATACTTTTTGATTACGAAAAAGAATTAGATATTACATGACAAAAATTCTAGTTCTCTAAATAAAATAGAAAAATTTATGAATAAAAAAAGATCTATTTTTGCAATTCTAGTCTTTCCATTTTTTATTTCGTTCCTATTCTACTTTCTCAGAAAAGGGGACATTACCTAAAGTAAAAGATTTCTTCGTTCTTGATAGTTATTTACTTAATCGGTGGATAGGAAGATACTCTGGATCGAAATCTAGGGGAGTACTTCTTAATAATTTCTACCAACTTAAAGCCCCAATTCGAATTACTTTGGTATAAATAAATATCCTGTTGGATAATTTACAGAATCTCCATTACTAATCCTTTGTGTATCTTGGTCTTCCTAACCATCCACTCATTTTTTGAATCTCCTTGTAGGTTAATACTATTACATCTATGATAATAGATAGTCAAAAAAACCCCCTGGAGTTGATCTTTTAAACCCGCTTCAAGCCTTGATGACTAATCAACCAATCTAACCTTGGGGTAAAGTAAACATAAGCAACCAAAACTCTACTGTTTACTTTGACTTCATTCTTGTACATAGGAAATGAGGTTGAATTCCTTTAACAGCAAATTAGGAAGCCGTTTTATTTCACTCATCTAACTATCCGGTTTAATTTATCAAACCAAATGTTGAATTAAAAAATAGACATTCAACTCATTTAACTTTCTTTCTAGACAAATGGAAATTTTAGGTCTCGCCGAATCACACGTAGAGATATTGATAATACACATAGAGTTAATGGTATTTCATAACTAATTGATTGAGCAGCAGCTCTTAATCCACCTAAAAAGGAATATTTATTATTTGATCCATATCCTGACATAAGAAGTCCAACAGGAGCAAGACTTGAAATAGCGATCCATAAAAAAACACCAATACTAAGATCGGCTAGAATAAGGTGATAACTAAAAGGAATTACTAAATAACTTAGTAAAATGGATATCACCGCTATGGATGGTCCGATATTGAATAAGCGAGTATCTCCTCTAGATGGAAGAAGATTCTCTTTGAAAAGTAGTTTTGTACCATCTGCTAGAGCTTGAAGAATTCCCAAAGGCCCAGCATATTCGGGTCCAATACGTTGTTGTATTCCTGCAGATATTTCTCTTTCTAACCAAACAATTACTAGTACACCTAGGGTGATTCCTAATACAAGAGTCAAAATAGGGACAAGCATCCATATAATCCCATAGACTTCTTTTAAGGATTCGAATCTGGAAAAATACTTGATAGCTTGTATTTCTGTTGTATCAATTATCATTTCAACGATCGACTTCTCCCATAATGATATCTATGCTACCTAGTATCGTCATAATATCAGCCAATTTCATTCTTTTAACTAACTGAGGAAGAATTTGCAAGTTGATAAAACCCGGTGGTCTAATTTTCCATCTCCAAGGAAAAACACTCTGATCTCCTATCATAAAAATTCCCAATTCTCCTTTTGGTGCTTCGACTCTTACATAAAGTTCTTGCTTGGACAATTCAAACGTTGGAGAAGGTTTTTTACTAATAAATCGATATTCAAAATCATTCCATTCAGGTTTTTTTATTCTATCAAAGCGTCGTATTTCTAAATTTTCATATGGCCCTCCTGGAATTCCCTCCAAAGCCTGTTGAATAATTTTTATGGATTCGGCCATCTCACTCATTCGTACTAAATAACGAGCTAATGAATCCCCTTCTTTTTGCCAGTGAACCTCCCAATCAAATTCGTCGTAACACTCATAACGATCAACTTTACGAAGATCCCATTGTATTCCGGAAGCTCGTAGCATTGGTCCCGATAAACCCCAATTTAGTGCTTCTTCTGCGCGAATAATGCCTATGCCTTCAACCCGTTCTAAAAAAATAGGATTCCGTGTAATAAGTTTTTGATATTCAGCAATAGCGGTTAAAAAATAATCGCAAAACTCCAAACATTTATCTATCCAACCATGAGGTAGATCGGCAGCTACTCCTCCGATACGAAAATAATTATGCATCATGCGCATACCGGTAGCAGCTTCGAATAGGTCATATATCAATTCTCGTTCTCGAAAAATATAGAAGAAAGGGGTCTGTGCCCCAATATCTGCCATAAAAGGACCAAGCCATAACAAATGAGAAGCTATACGACTCAACTCCAACATAATAGCTCTGATATAGCTAGCCCTTTTAGGTACTTGAATATTGCCTAGCTGTTCGGGTCCGTTTACGGTTATTGCTTCTGTGAACATAGTAGCTAAATAATCCCAACGTGTTACATAAGGCAAATATTGTATAATTGTTCGATTTTCCGCAATTTTCTCCATACCTCTATGTAAATAACCCAATATTGGTTCACAGTCGATAACATCTTCACCATCGAGAGTAACGATTAGGCGAAGAACGCCGTGCATTGATGGGTGTTGAGGGCCCATATTTACTATCATGAGGTCTTTTCTTGTAGTTGGTGCAATCATAAGTTTTTTACCGAGTCATTCTTCCATGCATTGCTGAACGTAAAAAGAAGAGTTCATCAAAATTTAAACTTTAGGTATTAGGTTTCAAATTAACGAGTTTTTATCTCTCGAATATTTAACTCGCCAATTAAGTCTTTATAACGCCCTCTATTTTTTTTTAACAAATAGGCCAGCAGTCGTTGGCGTTTTCCCAAAATTTTCCGCAAACCTCTCTGAGATGAAGAATCTTTTTTGTGCAATTCCAAATGCGAAGTAAGTCTCCTTATCTTAGTGGTGAAAGTGAATACTTGAAATTCAACAGACCCTCTGTTTTCCGCGTTTTCTTTTTGAGAAAGAACCGAAATGAATAAATTTTTTACCATAAAAAACTCCTCTTTCCTTTTGACAGATATAGATTTTACCGATCAGTAATAATAATTATTTTGAAGATGGTATATACAAAAATATAATGCAAATTTTTTTATGAACTCCCAATTTTATGAATTCAAATCAATAAATCCCATTTTTAATTCGATTGAGATAGAAAAGGATTGGTACATTTTCGCATCGAAGGATTTAGACCTAAAATGCAAAAAGTTCTGTTGATTCATTTCGAGATCTAATTCCTACATTAATTCATTTCATGTTGGATATTTGGATAGAATGGAAGATAAGAATGTCGGATCCGCGTATTTCTTTTCTTTCATATACCCCATGATACCCTATAATACCCAGAATCTAACAATACCCAGAATCTAACCCTACATATAAATATATAAAATATAAATAAGATAAGGTATATGATATATACATAAAGCTTATTATCCACGACTTTTCAATCGTGGATACAGATGTATCCTTAACATACCGAAACGGCTGCCGTTATTGGTATTAAACCAATAACGATTCATACAGGCTAAATCTTCTAATCGATAATTAGGCCAAAGGAAGAGTTGTAATTTCATTAATGGATTTTTCTCTTTATCAAGAACCTTATTGTCAGGCGAAGCTTGACTGCTGTTTTTTATGTTCTTTCCGTTCCAAAATACTAGATTTCTATTTACGCTGTTTTGGTGCTTTGAATTCAAAGAAATTAGAATTCTTAATTTTCTACGACTTCTAAATGATAAAATATTTTCAGGAACAAAGAAATCCAAATCATTTTTAAAAACATATCTCTGTTCTTGGTATTTTTGATTTGTTTGGTACTTACTCTTATGAACCAACGAAATACTTATGGTTTGATACATAAGAAATTGTCCATCGTTTTTTCTAGACAAACGAATGGGTTCTATAATCAATATTCCCTTTTTGATCAATTCTGTAAGAGTTAAATTAGTCTTAACCGGCATTAGATCCAAACTAAATTCTCTCTTTTGAATCGAGGATATAGTAATTTTTCTTGGCTCTATCAGTCTAAGCAGGAGACAATATACTTTGATATTATTCATCAGTCTTTGGTTCAAAGTATCGTTCCATCTCAATTGAAAAAGTAAATAACGTTTCAGGAAGAAATCTAGGTTACTTTTGTATTGTTTTTTCTTTTTTCCCTCTTTCATGTCTGATCTTGCATAATTTTCTTCAATATGTTTTTGTTGTGAGAGAACGGATCCAAAATTTCCGCGGTTTGTGGGTTCTTCTTGTTTTTTATTAGATGGTATCAAAAAACTTAGTTTTTGCTTTTTATTAATCTTTTTATTTTCACTATTATTTTCATTTGTATTTCGATTTAAAAGAAGTAATTTGTTTGGTATAAACCACGGTTTCGTTTTATATGTATTATAAAGTAACACAAACTCTGGGAAGAACCAAACTTCCAGATTTGATATGGAACCTTTTAGCATTTTTTCATTCATTCCCATCCAATCAACAAAAACTTTGTGGGAATTTAGTTGATTGATTTCTGGAATCATAAGATAAAAAAGATCTTTTTTAGAAATTATTTTAGAATTATGAGAATTATTAGTACTCAGTTGAATATTTTCATTCCGATTGGAATCAATCGTGATCCAGGCCTTAATATCCATTTTTTGTTTAAGATCAAAATGGAAAATTGTCCAATCCAAATATTTTCTATTCGCCATTTTTTCCATAGATAGGATATCTGCATAATTATAGATAGGCGTGTTTCTCAGCGTATCATAAAGTGGGTCTTTATGTGTGTTATAAGAAAACTCTGGGTTTTTATTTCCTGGAAAGGAGGATTTAAAAAAAGGGAATTTTTCGGAGTTAATAACTTTATATGCTAAAAGATCATATTTATAGTATTTGTGAAAATTCTCTTTTTGATTCGACAATGTATAGACTTCCATTTTTTTTTGTTTTTTGGAATCACTTAATTGGTCTTTTTCATATGAATTGCATTTGCTTAATTTTTCCTTTTTAGCTATACGATGCTGATGAGCTTTATTTCGCCATTTTTCAGGTATTAATATAGACCATCCAATCTGCGATAAATTGTATGGAGAATACCCTCTTAACCAGTTTTTCCATTGAGTTATTTCATAACTCGTAAGTTTCTTATCATCTAATTTTGAATGAACCACTCCTTTTTTTTTCAAAGAATCCTTTATTTCAGGCTTAATAAAAAAAGAGATTCCTTGGTATTGAAGAATAGATCCTAATTTCTGCAAGTTACTAACTTGAATTTTTGATATTTTGTAAAATACATATGCTTGTGACACGTAGGATAAGTCATAAAAAATATGTGAATTTCTTTGAATATACCTAATGTTCTCAAGTGACTTTTTAATAGTAGAAATAAACGGAATTGCATTTTTTTTTTTTTTATTAATTTGGTCTTGCTTTTTTTTATTATTGTACAGGGATTTATCCAGAATTTTTTTTGTTGATTCAAGAAAAAGTTCTGTATTCATTCTGGGAATATTAATGATAGATAAAAATCTATCTGTGTATACTCTTTGAATGAAAAATTTCAAAAACAGAGGAAATTTACAGATTAATCTAGCATTTCTTCTTTTTACTGTTTCCCATTTTTCGAATCTTTTAGCATTAGAGCTTGTTTTTTTAGGACTAATATTATTTATCCTTGGCGTTACTTTTTTTTTCTCTTTTGTTATTTTTTCTATTTGATTTCGAATTGTCCCTATTCGCTCAGTCAAATCTTTCATTTTTTTTTCTGTTAATGAAGAATTGGTCAAACCCGGGGACTCAATTTTATTAAAGGATTCCTGAATTATCTGATTGCTGATTATAGAATCTTTTTCTTCTTTAATTTCATTCGATTCATATACTTCTCTTAATCGAAATAATAGAATTGGATTTACTTTTGAAAGTT